ATACTTAAAATTTTCAAGCAAACACTTAAATTTAACGATACTCCCCCCTATATAATAAGTTCTAAAAATTAAATCAATGCAAAATTTCCTACTTTTACATTACTTAATTCTACTATTATTGCATTATTTTGATATTCAAAATTAAATTATACTAAATTCCCTCTAAATTTTCGCTCATTTAACTTTAAATATCAAAATAATGACTTGCACGATTAAACTATAAAACTCGTCTTACCATTCTTAAAATACTAAATATCAAAATAATGTTAAATTCCCCCAAATTTTCACATATTTAATTCTAGCTATTAAACTATAAAACTCGTCTTACCATTCTTAAAATACTAAATATCAAAATAATGTTAAATTCCCCCAAATTTTCACATATTTAATTCTAGCTATTAAACTATAAAACTCGTCTTACCATTCTTAAAATACTAAATATCAAAATAATGTTAAATTCCCCCAAATTTTCACATATTTAATTCTAGCTATTAAACTATAAAACTCGTCTTACCATTCTTAAAATACTAAATATCAAAATAATGTTAAATTCCCCCAAATTTTCACATATTTAATTCTAGCTATTAAACTATAAAACTCGTCTTACCATTCTTAAAATACTAAATATCAAAATAATGTTAAATTCCCCCAAATTTTCACATATTTAATTCTAGCTATTAAACTATAAAACTCGTCTTACCATTCTTAAAATACTAAATATCAAAATAATGTTAAATTCCCCCAAATTTTCACATATTTAATTCTAGCTATTAAACTATAAAACTCGTCTTACCATTCTTAAAATACTAAATATCAAAATAATGTTAAATTCCCCCAAATTTTCACATATTTAATTCTAGCTATTAAACTATAAAACTCGTCTTACCATTCTTAAAATACTAAATATCAAAATAATGTTAAATTCCCCCAAATTTTCACATATTTAATTCTAGCTATTAAACTATAAAACTCGTCTTACCATTCTTAAAATACTAAATATCAAAATAATGTTAAATTCCCCCAAATTTTCACATATTTAATTCTAGCTATTAAACTATAAAACTCGTCTTACCATTCTTAAAATACTAAATATCAAAATAATGTTAAATTCCCCCAAATTTTCACATATTTAATTCTAGCTATTAAACTATAAAACTCGTCTTACCATTCTTAAAATACTAAATATCAAAATAATGTTAAATTCCCCCAAATTTTCACATATTTAATTCTAGCTATTAAACTATAAAACTCGTCTTACCATTCTTAAAATACTAAATATCAAAATAATGTTAAATTCCCCCAAATTTTCACATATTTAATTCTAGCTATTAAACTATAAAACTCGTCTTACCATTCTTAAAATACTAAATATCAAAATAATGTTAAATTCCCCCAAATTTTCACATATTTAATTCTAGCTATTAAACTATAAAACTCGTCTTACCATTCTTAAAATACTAAATATCAAAATAATGTTAAATTCCCCCAAATTTTCACATATTTAATCATTTTTTTCTTTATAAAATAAAACTTTCATAGATTAATTATATATATAAACATATAATTAATTAAATATTTAATTAATTATTATTTTTATTAAAACAATAAATATTACTATTAAATTTAAATAAATTAATTTATTTTATAATTATATTAAAATTATAATTTATGATTATATTAATTATTTATTCAATAAAAACTGAATTAACATTAGAAAAAAGGAACCTTTTTTTTTTTTCGTAAATTTGTTATTTTCAATAACAAATTTATATATCAATAATAAATAAATTATTTATAAATTAATAACTATTATATTAATATATAATAAAATATTTATTATATATTAATATACAAATTATTATATTATATATATAGTAAATTGTTATATATATATAATATATTTATTAATTAATAAATTAATAATAAATAAAATAATTATATATATATATTACATTTATATATTTATATATTATATAAAATAAATGTATAATATTTTTATAAATTTCTAATATGGTCTTTATTTCTTTCCATTAATTATTTATTTAAAATTATATATCCCTCTAAAATTTAATTAATATCTGATAAAAATAGTAGATCCTTATATTATAATAAATAGCTTATATAAATAGATAAACTGTTTAGGTATATAATAATATAATTTTTATTTTAAAAAAAAAAGTAAAAAAATTTTTTTTAGAAAATTCAATATGGGAGATTTTTGAATAGCTATTTTTTTGTAAAAAAAAAAAATTACAAAAAAATGCATTTTTTTACAAATTTTTAAAATTTAAAAATTTAAAAATTTGATTATTTTATTAATAATACGGAAATATAGCATATATAGATATGTCTACTATTTTTTTATTACTAATAAAAGTTTTAATGAAGTGCCTGAGAAAGGGTAATTTTGATAGAATTAATAACGTGTAAATTCACCTTCATTAAATTACATTTAATAGAATTAAACTATTTCCTCAGATATCAAAAATCTTTGCACCTCATATACTAAAATGTAAAAAGATAAGCTAAAAAAGCTATTGGGTTCATACCCCATTTATGAAAGTTATAATCTTTCTCTTTTTAATTTTTAATTTATATAAAATTATTTTTTTTCTAACTACAATTTTTGGTTCTTTAATTGCTATTTCTTCATACTCATGATTAAGAATATGAATAGGATTGGAAATCAATTTACTTTCAATTATCCCCCTTTTGAAAGATAAAAAAAATCTATATCCTTCTGAATCCGCATTAAAATATTTTATTACCCAATCTTTAGCTTCTAGAATTCTTTTATTAGCAATTGTTTTATCATTAAATCTAAAAGAATTTTTTTTAGAAAACTTTCAATTTTTATCTATAATAATAAATTCAGCTTTATTAACAAAAATAGGAGCAGCTCCATTCCATGCTTGATTCCCCGAAGTTATGGAAGGGTTAAATTGAATAACAGGATTATTAATATTAACTTGACAGAAAATTGCACCTATAATTTTAATTTTTTACAATTTAAATTTAAGATTATTTTTCTTTTTAATTATTATTTTTTCTACAATTTTAAGAGGTATCTTAGGATTAAACCAAATTAGTTTACGAAAAATTTTAGCATATTCCTCTATCAATCATATTAGATGAATATTAGCTAGAATACTCTATTCTCAAACTATTTGATTAATTTATTTTCTTATTTACACAATTATTACCTTTAATATCGTAATTATTTTTAAAGAATATCAAATTTTTTATTTAAATCAATTATTTTCATCTTTAAATTCTTCCAAATTAATTAAATTTACTTTTATTTTAAATTTTCTTTCCTTAGGTGGATTACCACCATTCTTAGGATTTTTCCCTAAATGATTAGTAATTAATAATTTAATTTTAAATAAATTTTACTTTTTAAGATTTTTATTGATTTTATTTACATTAATCACTTTATTTTTTTATCTACGAATTAGATTTTCTTCATTGATAATTAATTCAAGAGAATCTTTAACTTTCTTATCAAAAAAATTAAATTTTAAAATTTTATTTATTAATTTCCTTTCCTTAGTAAGTTTACTAATTTGTACCTTAATTTTTAATTATATTTAAGGATTTAAGTTAAGTAAACTATTAACCTTCAAAGTTAAATATAGAGATAAATTTCTAAGCCTTAGACTATAGTCACCTTTAAATTTGCAATTTAAAATCATTATTGAATATAAAGCTTGATAAAAGAAATTTTTATTTCGTTAGTAAATTTACAATTTACTGCTTAATTCTCAGCCATTTTATCGAATAAATGATTATTTTCAACTAATCATAAAGATATTGGAACCTTATATTTCATCTTTGGAGCATGAGCAGGAATAGTAGGAACATCATTAAGATTATTAATTCGATCAGAATTAGGTACCCCCGGATCTTTAATTGGTGATGACCAGATTTATAATGTAATTGTCACAGCTCATGCATTTATTATAATTTTTTTTATAGTAATACCTATTATGATTGGAGGTTTCGGAAACTGACTAGTCCCATTAATATTAGGAGCCCCTGACATAGCTTTCCCTCGAATAAATAATATAAGATTTTGATTATTGCCCCCATCTTTATCATTATTAATTATAAGAAGAATTGTAGAAAATGGAGCAGGAACAGGATGAACAGTCTATCCCCCTTTAGCAGCAAATATTGCTCATAGAGGTTCATCTGTTGATTTAGCAATTTTTAGTTTACATCTAGCAGGAATTTCATCAATTCTTGGCGCAGTTAATTTTATTACAACTGTAATTAATATACGACCAAAAGGAATAAATATAGACCGATTACCTTTATTTGTTTGAGCAGTAAAAATTACTGCTATTCTATTACTTTTATCTTTACCTGTATTAGCAGGAGCCATTACTATATTATTAACAGATCGAAATTTGAATACCTCCTTTTTTGATCCGGCAAGGGGAGGTGATCCAATTTTATATCAACATTTATTTTGATTTTTTGGACACCCAGAAGTTTATATTTTAATTTTACCTGGATTCGGAATAATTTCTCATATTATTAGCCAAGAAAGAGGAAAAAAAGAAGCTTTTGGAACATTAGGAATAATTTATGCAATAATAGCAATTGGATTATTAGGATTTGTAGTATGAGCTCATCATATATTTACTGTAGGAATAGATGTAGATACTCGAGCTTATTTTACATCAGCAACTATAATTATTGCTGTGCCAACAGGAATTAAAGTATTTAGATGACTAGCTACATTACATGGAACACAACTTTTATATAGCCCAGTATCTTTATGAGCTTTAGGATTCGTATTTTTATTCACAGTAGGTGGATTAACAGGAGTTGTATTAGCTAACTCTTCTATTGATATTATTCTTCATGATACATACTATGTTGTTGCTCATTTTCATTATGTTCTTTCTATAGGTGCAGTATTTGCAATTTTAGCTGGAATTGTCCAATGATTCCCACTATTTATCGGATTAACATTACATAATAAATTATTAAAAATTCAATTTTTTGTTATATTTATTGGAGTTAATATAACATTTTTTCCCCAACATTTTTTAGGTCTTAGAGGAATACCACGACGATATTCTGATTACCCAGATGCATTTACTCTATGAAATATTGTTTCATCAATTGGATCTTTAATTTCCTTAGTAAGAGTAACATTATTACTATATATTTTTTGAGAAAGTTTAGCTGTTCATCGAAAAACAATGGCAACATTAAGAATAGTAACATCAATTGAATGATTACAGCAATTACCTCCTGCAGAGCACAGATATTCTGAATTACCAATTTTAACTGGTAATTTCTAATATGGCAGATTAGTGCATTGGATTTAAACCCCAAATATAAAGTTTAAACTTTTTTTAGAAATTGCAACATGAAAAACTTTGCTTCTTCAAGATAGAGCCTCTCCTTTAATAGAACAATTATCTTTCTTTCATGACCATACTTTAATAATTTTAGTAATTATTACTGTTTTAGTAGGACAATTAATAATTACTTTATTTTTTAATAAATTTTCTTATCGTTATCTTTTAGAAGGACAATTAATTGAAATTGTTTGAACGATTCTTCCTGCAGTAACATTAATTTTTATTGCTTTACCTTCATTACGTTTAATTTATATCTTAGATGAAGTAAATAATCCCTCATTAACTATTAAATCTATTGGTCATCAATGATACTGATCTTATGAATATTCTGATTTTAAAAACATTGAATTTGATTCTTATATAATTCCTGTTGATTCAATAAAATCTTTTCATTTCCGATTATTAGATGTTGATAACCGAACAGTTATCCCCTATGAAACTCAAATTCGGTGTCTAGTAACAGCAGCTGATGTAATTCATTCCTGAACAGTTCCTGCCTTAGGAGTAAAAATTGATGCTACTCCTGGACGATTAAATCAAATTAGATTTTCTGCTAATCGAACTGGATTATTTTACGGTCAATGTTCAGAAATCTGTGGAGCAAACCACAGATTCATGCCAATTGTAATTGAAAGAATTTCTCCTAAATATTTTATTAAATGAATTTCTAAAACTATAGAAATTTCATTAGATGGCTGAAAGTAAGCAATGGAATTTTAAACCATAATATAGTAGTTAACATTTACTTCTAATGAAAAATTTAGTTAAAAAATAACATTAGCTTGTCAAGCTAGAATTATTATTATAATAATAATTTTTAATTCCACAAATAGCACCTTTAAATTGATTAATATTATTCATATTTTTTATCTTAATTTTTTTACTTTTTAATATCATAAATTACTATTCTTATAATTATAACATTAAAATTTCAAAAAAATCTAAATATTTATTAACTTATAATTGAAAATGATAACAAATTTATTTTCATCTTTTGACCCTAGAACTAATTTTAATTTATCAATAAATTGATTTAGAACCTTCATTGGTTTATTAATTATTCCTTTATCTTTTTGATTAATCCCATCTCGATTAAATTTGATCTGAATTAAAATTATTGTAACTCTTCATAAAGAATTTAAAATTTTAATTGGAACTAATAAAACACAAGGAAGAACTTTAATTTTTATTAGATTATTTTCATTAATTCTATTTAATAACTTTATAGGTCTATTCCCTTATATTTTTACAAGAACAAGACACATAAATTTAACCTTGACATTAGCCTTACCTTTATGATTAAGATTTATTTTATATGGATGAATCAATAATACAATCCATATATTTGCTCATTTAGTTCCACAAGGAACTCCTCCTGTTCTTATACCTTTTATAGTTTGTATTGAAACTATTAGAAACGTTATTCGTCCTGGGACATTAGCTGTTCGATTATCAGCTAATATAATTGCCGGTCATTTATTAATAACATTATTAGGAAACACAGGACCAATATTAAGAATATTAATAATTAATTTTCTTATTATTACCCAAATTCTTTTATTAATTTTAGAATCGGCAGTTTCTATTATTCAATCATATGTATTTGCCATTCTAAGTACTTTATATTCAAGAGAAGTAAATTAATGAGTTTACATAAAAATCATCCATTTCACTTAGTAGATGTAAGACCTTGACCTTTATTAGGAGCACTAGGAGCTATAACAACAATAATAGGTCTTATTAAATGATTTCATTTCTATGAACCTAAACTTCTTTATTTAGGATTTACAATTATACTTTTAGTTATATATCAATGATGACGAGATATTACACGAGAAAGAACTTATCAAGGACTACATACATATAATGTAACTATAGGCCTACGATGAGGAATAATTTTATTTATTACATCAGAAGTTTTATTTTTTATCTCATTTTTTTGAGGATTTTTTCATAATTCTCTTTCTCCAAGAATTGAATTAGGAATAATTTGACCTCCTAAAGGAATTCAAGTATTTAATCCAATTGAAATTCCTCTTTTAAATACATTAATTTTATTAACTTCTGGATTAACAGTAACTTGAGCTCATCATGGTTTAATAGAAAATAATTACACCCAAGGCCTACAAGGATTATTATTAACTGTAATTTTAGGAATCTATTTTACTATACTCCAAGCTTACGAATATATTGAAGCTCCATTTACTATTGCTGATTCCGCTTATGGCTCTTCATTTTTTATAGCAACAGGATTCCATGGCTTACATGTAATTATTGGTTCAACATTTTTATTAGTTTGTTTAATCCGTCATTGATTAAATCATTTTAGATGTATTCATCATTTTGGATTTGAAGCTGCAGCATGATATTGACATTTCGTTGATGTTGTTTGACTTTTCTTATATATTTCTATTTACTGATGAGGTAGATATTTGTATAATATAATAATTATATTTAACTTCCAATTAAAAAATCTAGAATATCTAGTACAAATAATTAAAATTATCTCACTTTTATTATTAATAATTATAATAATCAATTTTTTATTAGTAATTTTACTTAATTTAATTTCTAAAAAAAGATTTTCAGATCGAGAAAAAAGATCCCCCTTCGAATGTGGATTTGATCCTAAAAATCCTGCACGTTTACCCTTTTCCTTACAATTCTTTTTAATTGCTGTAATTTTTCTTATTTTTGATGTAGAAATTACTTTACTTTTCCCATTAATTATTACATTAAATATCTCCAATATTTCCAATTATATAATAATCGTAAGATTTTTCATTCTAATCTTAATTCTAGGATTATTACATGAATGAAATCAAGGTGCCTTAAATTGAGCTTATTAGGATAATAGTTAAAAATAACATTTAATTTGCATTTAAAAAGTATTGATTATATCAATTTATCTTAATAAGAAGCAATTTTTGCATTTAGTTTCGACCTAAAAATTTGGTGAATACCTTCACCCTTATTTTAATTGAAACCAAAAAGAGGTATATCACTGTTAATGATATAATTGGAAAATATATCCCAATTAAGGAAATATGATTATTCAAGATTAAGCTTCTAACTTAAATCTTAAGCGATGAAATTTCGTTTATATTTCTTTATTTATATAGTTTAAAAAAAACATTACACTTTCATTGTAAAATTAGATTTATCTTATAAATTACTTAAAAATATAACTATTACCTTAATATCTTCAATATTATGCTCTAAATTAAGCTATTTAAGTAAAAAAAAATAATAACAAAAATTAACCAAATAATTATTAATATAAAATAAATTTTTAAATGATTTAAAGATAAAAATTGAAAAAATTGGGCTAAATACTTAAAATGTAATCTTAAATTTTGCCCTCCATAATATTCTCTTCAACCTTGATCAAATCTTTTTAAATAAACATTCCCTAAATAAATAGGATAATAATTAATTCCCAAAGTAGAGATTATTGGTATATTTCATATAGTTCCTAAGAATATTCTTAATGTTAAAACCTTCAAAGATTTTAAATTATAATTAATCTTAAATTTAGACATTTCATATCCAATAAATATTCCTAAAATAATCATAAATAAAGTTATTAATTTTAAATAAAAAGGTAAACAAATAAAATAAGGTGAAGGAAAAATTAATCAACTTAATATTCTTCCTATAAATACAACTAAATAAATTAATCCTATTATACCCTTAATTATATAATTTTTTGCTTCATCTAAACAATTTAATCTAATAAAATTTATTGTTCCTCTTAAACTATAATAAGATAAACGAAACCTATAACAAACAGTTAATCCAATAGAAATATAAAATAATAAATAAATAAATAAATTTAAAATATTTATTGTTATTATTTCAACAATTAAATCTTTAGAATAAAATCCTGATAAAAATGGTAACCCACATAAAGAAAAATTACAAATATTAAAAAATGAACATACCAAAGGTATCTGATTAACTAAATTGCCTATATAGCGAATATCCTGACAATTATTTATACTATGAATAATTGCTCCAGCACATATAAATAACAAAGCTTTAAATAAAGCATGAGTTAATAAATGAAAAAATGCTAATTCATAATTCCCTAATGCTAAAATTCTTATTATTAAACCTAATTGTCTTAATGTAGAAAGAGCAATAATTTTTTTTAAATCAAATTCAAAATTTGCACCTAAACCAGATATAAATATAGTCATTACAGCAATTAATAAAAATAATATTTTAATAAAATCTCTAAAAACAAAATTAAACCGAATTAATAAATAAACTCCAGCTGTAACTAAAGTAGAAGAATGAACTAAAGAAGAAACAGGAGTAGGAGCTGCCATAGCAGCTGGTAATCATGAAGAAAAAGGAATTTGAGCTCTTTTAGTTATAGCAGCTAAAATTACTAAAATAGAAATAAATTCTATAATTCTATTAGATTTTATAAAATCTAAATAATAAACAAATCTTCATCTACCAAAATTCAATATTCAAGCAATAGATATTAGTAAAGCAACATCACCAATACGATTAGATAAAGCTGTTAATATACCAGCATTATAACTTTTATTATTTTGATAATAAATCACTAAACAATAAGAGACTAGCCCTAATCCATCTCAACCTAAAAGAATAGAAATTAAATTAGGCCTAATAATTAATAATATTATTGATAATACAAATATTACTACTAATAAAATAAATCGATTTAAATTTAAATCACCATATATATATTCTTCCCTGTAAAAAATTACTGTAGAAGAAATAAATAAAACAAATCTTATAAATAATAATGATATTCAATCAAATAATAAAGTTATTATAATTGTTGAAGAATTCAAATTAATTAAAGAATATTCAATAATTATACTAAAATCCTGAATCAAAAATTTTACCCTAAAAATAAAAAAAACTAAAGACACAAATATTAATAAACTAGAATAAATTTTACATATTATTCAAAATAAAATTTTATATCTTTGATTCCACAAATCAATATTTTTATTAATAAACTATTTGAATAAATTCACAAAGTAAAAAATTCTCTTTTTAAAATTAAAATATTTAAAGGAATTCAATGTAAAAATAATAGTAAATATTCACGTAATGAACATCTAAAAATTCTGTACATTCCTGAATAAAAAGAACCATGTTGAGAATAAGCATATAAGAATAATGAATAAGCTGCTCTAAAAAATGAAACTAAAGATAAAAAAATTATAAAAAATTTACTAAATCTAACTAATCTATTAATTAAAATAATCTCACCTAATAAATTCAAAGATGGTGGAGCAGCTATATTAGAAGCTCTAAACAAAAATCATCATAAAGACAAACTAGGAAAAATATTAATTAATCCCTTATTTAAATATAAGCTTCGTCTTAGTATTCGTTCATAAGAAATATTAGCTAAACAAAATAATCCTGATGAACATAAACCATGAGCTAATATTATTACTAAAGCTCCTCAAAATCCTCAAATATTCAATGTTATAATTCCCCCTATTACTAAACCTATATGAGCAACAGAAGAATAAGCAATTAATGACTTAATATCTCTTTGTCGTAAACATATCAATGAAACAAATACTCCACCAACTAACCTAATAATAATAAAAATTAAATTAAATTTTATTCCAATAGTCAAAAATAATCTTATTAATCGTATTAATCCATATCCGCCTAATTTTAATATAATTCCAGCTAAAATTATAGAACCAGAAACAGGAGCCTCAACATGAGCCTTAGGCAATCATAAATGAACAAAAAATATAGGTATTTTAACAAAAAAAACAAAATTTATACAAATATATATAAATAAATTATCCAAATTATTTTTTATAAAATAAAAATCTAAACTAAAAAATTTTTCATAATAATAAAAAATAGAAATTATTATAGGCAAAGAAAATAATAAAGTATAAAATAATAAATAAATACCAGCCTCAATACGCTCTGGTTGGTACCCTCAACCAATAATTAAAATTAAAGTAGGAATTAAACTAATTTCAAAAAATAAATAAAAAATAAATAAATTTATTGATGAAAAAGCTAAATATAATGATAATATTAAATTAACTATAATAAATAAAAATAAATTACTAAAATTTTTTAATTTAAAAATTTTTTCTCTGGCTAAAATTATTAATCTACAAATTCAAAATCTAAGTAAAATTAAAGAAAATGATAATAAATCTATACCTAAAAAATATGTAATATTAATTCACAAGTAACTTATAGAAATATTTAATAAAAATATAAATCTTAAAACAAAAAATATAAACTGAATTAATCAAAATTTTGAAATAAAACATAAAGGTATTATAAATATTAAACTAAAAAAAAATTTTATCATAAAAAAGAAAATCTTATAATATAATCATTACCATGAGTACGAATTATTAATACCAATATAGCTAAACCTAAAGCTCCTTCGCAAACTCTCATAGTTAAAAAAATTATAGAAAAAAAAAATTCATAATTCAACTCAGCCAAATAAATTAAAATATTAAAATATAATGAAACTATAATAAATTCTAATCTTAATAATATTACTAATAAATGTTTTCGATTTAAAGAAAAAACTATTATTCCTATAATCCTGAGAAAAACTGATACAAAAACATAAATTAACATTAGTTTTAATAATTTAAAAAAAATATTGGTCTTGTAAATCAACAATAAGAATTTTCTTTTAAAACATCAGGAAAAAGAAATTTTCTTAACTTTAATCTCCAAAATTAATATTTTTAATAAACTATATCCTGAAATTTCACTTATTTTTATTAGATTATCAATAATCCTAGGAACTACCTTATTATTTTTAAGTCATCCTTTATCCTTAGGATTAATTTTACTATCTCAGACCATCATTATTGCTTTAATAACAGGACTAAGAAATTATAATTATTGATTTTCTTATATTATCTTTTTAATTATAATTGGCGGAATATTAATTTTATTTATTTATATAACAAGTGTAGCTTCCAATGAAAAATTTAAATTTTCCTATAAACTAATAATTTTACTAAGATTAATATTTTTTTTTATAATAATTTTTATATTACTAGATTTCTATTATTTTAATTTAAATCTATTTAATAGATTAATTAATCAATCTTCTTTATATAATTATAAATTATCTATAAATAAATTTTTAAGATGACCAATAAACTTAATATTCTTTTTTTTAATTATTTATCTATTATTAACTTTAATTATAGTAGTAAAAATTACTAATATTAAATCAGGACCTTTACGACAAAATTTTTAATGAAAATACCTATTCGAAAAACATCTCCTATTATTAAAATTATTAATGGATCTTTAATTGATTTACCTTCTCCTTCTAATATTTCCACTTTATGAAATTTTGGATCTTTATTAGGTCTATGTTTAGGAATTCAAATTGTAACAGGATTATTCCTAGCAATACATTATTGTCCTAATATTGAATTAGCATTCAGAAGAGTAGCACATATTTGTCGTGATGTAAATTATGGATGACTAATCCGTACTTTACATGCAAATGGAGCTTCATTCTTTTTTATCTGTCTTTATATCCATATTGGACGAGGAATTTATTATAGATCTTATATACTTAAAGAAACTTGATTGATTGGTGTCACTATTTTTTTTATTGTAATAGCTACAGCTTTTTTAGGTTATGTTTTACCATGAGGACAAATATCATTTTGAGGTGCCACAGTTATTACTAACCTTCTTTCAGCTATCCCTTATCTAGGAGTAACTATTGTTCAATGAGTTTGAGGGGGATTTGCTGTTGATAATGCAACCTTAACTCGATTTTTTACCTTCCATTTTCTATGTCCTTTCATTGTAACAGCTTTAGTAATAATTCATTTACTTTTTCTGCATCAAACAGGATCTAATAATCCCTTAGGAACTAATAGAAACTCTGATAAATTACCCTTTCATCCTTATTTCTCTTATAAAGATATTGTAGGAGCTTTAGTAATAAGAATAATATTAATAATTTTAACTTTAAGAAATCCTTATTTATTAGGAGATCCTGATAATTTTATTCCAGCGAACCCCCTAGTTACACCCGTCCATATTCAGCCAGAATGATATTTCCTCTTTGCTTATGCTATTTTACGATCTATCCCTAATAAATTAGGAGGAGTAATTGCTCTAGTTATATCAATTGCAATTCTTTACATTTTACCATTTACCAATAAAAAAAAAATATTAAGAACACAATTTTATCCAATTAATAAATTATTATTTTGAACCCTTTTCACAATTATTTTATTATTAACATGAATTGGTGCCCGACCAGTTGAAGATCCTTATATTTTAGTAGGACAAATTCTAACAATTATTTATTTTATTTATTACATTATTAATCCTTTTATTGCTAATATTCAAGATAAAATCTTATTTAAATAAGTTAATGAACTTGTTATAAGTGTATATTTTGAAAATATAAAAAAGAAGAAAAATCTTCTATTAACTTATACTAAATTTTGTTAACTAAAGTAAAAAAATAAAAATATATATTTTTATTCTAAAAAATAATAATAAATAGTTTAAAGAAATAGGCAAATACCTTTTTCAAGCTAAATATATTAACTTATCATAACGAAATCGAGGTAAAGTTCCTCGAACTCAAATTCATAAGAATCTAATAAATCCAATTTTTAAAAAAAAAATAAATCTAACTAAATTTCCTCCTATAAATAATATACAACATATAAATCTTATAAATAAAATTCTTGCATATTCAGCTAAAAAAATTATAGCAAACCCTCCTCTTCTATATTCTACGTTAAACCCAGAAACTAACTCTGATTCACCTTCAGCAAAATCAAAAGGAGTACGGTTAGTTTCTGCTAAACTAGAAACCAATCATATTAAGCATAAAGGTATTATTAATATTAAAAATCAAATATACTTTTGATATTTTATTAAATCTAAAATATTTAATCTTAAAATTATAAATAAAAAAGATATTAAAATTAAAGCTAAACTAACCTCATAAGAAATTGTTTGAGCAACAGATCGTAATCTACCTAACAAAGAATAATTAGAATTAGATGACCAACCTGCTAATATTACTGTGTATACTCTCAATCTTGAAATTCTAAGGAAATATAAAATTGATAAATTAAATCTAAGATTAATTCTAAAAAAGGGCATACATAATCATAATATCAAAGCTAAAAATAAATTTATAATAGGAGAAAAATAATATAAATTTAAATTAGATATAAATGGATAAGTTTGCTCTTTAGAAAATAATTTAATAGCATCTCTAAAAGGTTGAACTAACCCTAAAAATCCTACCTTATTAGGACCCTTACGAATTTGAATATAACCTAAAACTTTACGCTCTAATAAAGTTAAAAAAGCCACACCTACAAGAACACAAATAATTAAAATTAACCTAGAAATAAAAATTAATAACAAATCTATTAATATCAAGTATTATTTGTAAAATAAATTACATAAACTGATTCTAAATCAATCACACTAATCTGCCAAAATAATTAATAATTTTCAATAAATAAATAATTTATTATATATTTGGTCCTTTCGTACTAAAATATGTTAACTATTTAAAGATAGAAACCAACCTGGCTCACACCGGTTTAAACTCAGATCATGTAAAGTTTCAAAGGTCGAACAGACCTAAAATTTTTAACTTCTACACCAAAAATTAACTTTAATCCAACATCGAGGTCGCAAACTTTTTTTTCGATTTGAACTCTTAAAAAAAATTACGCTGTTATCCCTAAGGTAATTTAATCTTTTAATCATTATGTATGGATCAAATTTTCATAAATAAATGTTTAACAAAAAAAAAGTTTAATAAATTTTTCAATCGCCCCAATCAAATAAAAATTAATCCTTAAATCTAAAATTCTAAAAACTTAAAACTTAAATTTTCTATTAAACTCTATAGGGTCTTCTCGTCTTTTAAATTAATTTAAGCTTTTTTACTTAAAAATAAAATTCAAAATTAATTAAATAGAGACAGTTATTTTTTCATCTAACCATTCATTCCAGCTTTCAATTAAAAAACTAATGATTATGCTACCTTAGCACGGTCAAAATACCGCGGCCCTTTAAATTATCAGTGGGCAGGCTAGACCTTAAATTATAATCAAAAGGCCATGTTTTTAATAAACAGGTGAAAAATAATTTGCCGAATTCCTTTATCTAACCTCAATAACTAAATTAATTAACAAAATTTTTTACTAATTATATCATTTTTACTAACTAATAAAAATTTAAACTTATAATTTAATAAAATATTTAAAATTAATATAAATAATTATTTAAATAAAATAAATTATAACATTATTTTAAAAATGAACACTACTAATCCTATTACTATTATTACATTTATTAACTTATAAATATTTTTATAGAAGCTTATCCCCCTATAAATTAATTATTATTAATAAAAATTTATTTAAATAAATTTTTATTATTAAAATTAAAATTTAATTTTTTTCTTAAATAACTAGATATATTAAAAACGAATAACGTTTCATTACTAAAATTAAATTTTAAATATTTATTCTACAATAAAATATTTTCAATCTTAGCACTTTTAAATTCGAGAAAATAAAATTATTATTTTATTTAATAAACCCTGATACACAAGGTACAAAAATTAATTTTTCTTTTTTTTTAATAAAATATTTCTTTTTCAATACTAATAAACTATAATAAAATTTATTTTTTCCTTATTTTACTAAAAATTAAATTATTTTTTTTAACTACTTAATAAAAAATTTTTTAATATAATAATTTAATAATCAAATTAAATTGATTTTAACAATTAACTTTTTAATGTAAATAAAATACTTTACTCAAGCTCTAATTTGGTTCTTTCTAGGTTCACTTTCCAGTAAACCTACTTTGTTACGACTTATTTCACTTTAAAGTGAAAGCGACGGGCGATATGTACATTTTTTAGAGCTAAAATCATTTTAAAAATTTAAATAAAATTACTATCAAATCCAAATTTATATTAATTTACAATTAATAATCCCCATAATTAAAATTAATGTAACCCATTTCTACTTTAATATAAACTATACCTTGATTTGATTTTTTTCTAAAAAAGAATCTTGAATATTAAATTTCTTATAAAATATTCAAACTACAACGATATACAAGCTAATAAATTAAAGTAAATTAAATCGTGGACTATCATTTATAGAACAGGTTCCTCTGAATAGACTAAAAAACCGCCAAAATTTTTAATTTTCAAGAACATAACTACTACTAATTTAGTTTAAATTTACGTTTATAATAATAGGGTATCTAATCCTAGTTTAAAATTAAATTTATTAATTAATTATAAAAATTTAATTTTTTTAAAAATTTAAAATTTCACCTAATAAATTTTTATTAAAAATTATTAATTTAAAATATATTAATACTAAAAAAAATTAAATTGAATTATTTGTATAACCGCAACTGCTGGCACAAATTTTGTTAATCCTAAAAACTTTACTAAATCTAATTTTCATTAATTTATAAAATAATTTACTGCGATTTAAATTAATTAAATTATTATTAAAATAATTCTTTTTTCACACAAAAATTTACATATAAATATAAAATTTAACCTAATTTTTAAAACAAAAATAAAACTTTCC